CTAGATAAAAAGAAGACTATGCCTACACCAATATTAAGTAAAAAAAGCATGGCACTTCGAGTTTGATATGCAAAAATAATTTTTTTTTTTTTCAAAACCATTAGATTATATATCGAAAGAGTAGTATGAAAGGGGGGTATTTACCATTTTATCTGATCTATCGGGGGCCTTTATTTATTTATTATTTAGATTAGATTTAGCGTCACAATCTTTTTTTGTTTTTACACACCATTTTACTTTGAACAATATTTACTTTTTATTAATTAAACTAGGATTATATTATATATTTCAAGAAACTTTAGGATTGCTCAACTGAATAACAGACTAGACGAAATAGAAATAGATAGAAATAGAAATTAGAGAGCAACGGAATCATCATAGTCTATAAATACTATTCTAAAACAAAAAAGAAAGGTGGTTTTTGGATTATTTACTGATTTGGATTATTTACTGATCTCTAATAGACCTGGTATATTTTCAATTTGTTCGCTTCGAGGGAAGATAAAAATGAATTTCATATTTGCTAGTAGAGCCGTATGCTATATATATAAAACAGAAAAAAGATGCCTGCCTGTACGGCTTTACATTTTATCTTCATTAGTTTACATTACATCCCTTCCCTTAACCTAGAATTATAATCCAATCCAATCCAAGATAAGGAGAAACCCTTAGAATGTGATATTCTATCAGGGTACTGATGCATCAACCTGCTAGTTCTTTTCAGGAGGATCCAACAGGCGAAAGTATCCTGGAAGTGAATGAATTACTGAAAATGCGCGAAACTATTATACAGATTTATGCACAAAGAACAGGCAAACCTTCATGGCAGATATCCAAAGACATGGAAAGGGATCTTTTTATGTCAGCAGAAGAAGCCCAAGCCTACGGAATTGTGGATATGGTAGGGGATTGATTCTGTTTGAATCAAAAATGAGGACAAAAAAGAATTTATCATAAATACCCGTTCTTGTTCTTATATTATACTAAACCCCGTAAGTTCTATTTTATTTATATAAATAGGATCTCATTTATATTATAATGAGGACAAAAAAGAATTTATCATAAATACCCGTTCTTGTTCTTATATTATACTAAACCCCGTAAGTTCTATTTTATTTATATAAATAGGATCTCATTTATATTATAATGAGGACAAAGAAGAATTTATCATAAATACACGTTCTTGTTCTTATATTATACTAAAGCCCGTAAGTTCTATTTTATTTATATAAATAGGATCTCATTTATATTATAATGAGGACAAAGAAGAATTTATCATAAATACACGTTCTTATATTATACTAAAGCCCGTAAGTTCTATTTTATTTACTAGTAGAATATAATATAAATATTAATTAATTAATCTATATATATATTTATATATTAATATTTAGAATTTAGAACATCGTTTTGATCGGTTTTTATTTTACGTTATTTCGTACTGTATTGTACAATTCCTTTTTTTTAAAGAACAACATTTTTATTATGGTTAATATCTTTCACGTAGTCTTTATTTGTATTCATGTCATATCGCTAATATATCTCTAATATTTCTATAATTAGATATATGATATATATTATATTAAATAATATATATCATATATCTAATAATATAATAATCTAACATTTTTATTATGGTTAAAATTAATATCCTTAGCGTTGTCTGTATTTGTATTCATATCATATGTATAATTAAAAATTTTAAATAATAAAATACAATAAAAAAAAAAAAGCAAAAATACAATTCATTTTTTTTAAAAAACAACATTTTTATTATGGTTAATAATTAGATATATGATATATATTATATTAAATAATATAATATATATCATATATCTAATAATATAATATAATATAATATATATAATTATCTAACATTTTTATTATGGTTAATATCTTTCACCTGGTCTTTTTTTGTATTCATATCATTTTTATTTTTTAAAGGACAACATTTTTATTATGGTTAATATCTTTCACTTAATTTCTCTAACTTCTTCTATAATTGTATTCATCTCACATTTTTTAAAGGACAACATTTTAATTATGGTTAATTTCTTTCACATGGTCTGTATTTGTATTCATATCATATCTATAATAATATAATTATCTAACATTTTTATTATGGTTAATATCTTGCACGTCGTCTGTATTTGTATTCATATCATATCTATAATTAAAAGTTTTAAATAATAAAATAAAATACAATTCATTTTTTTTTTTAAGAACAACATATTTATTATGGTTAATATCTTTCACTTAATATCTTTAACTTCTTCTCTAATATTTCTATAATTAGATAAATAGGATCTCATTTATATTATAATGAGGACAAAAAAGAATTTCTCATAAATACACGTTCTTATACTAAAGCCCGTAAGTTCTATTTTATAGGATCTCATTTATAATGATTCAAAATCTAAATATTTCTAAAAAATTCATAATGATTCTAAATATTTCTAAAAAATTCATAATGAATCTAAATATTTCAAAAATCTCGGGTAAAGATAAATCTAAACCGGCTCATTATATATATATAACTCACCATGCCAACTATAAAACAACTTATTAGAAACACAAGACAGCCAATCCGAAATGTCACAAAATCTCCCGCTCTTCGGGGATGCCCTCAGCGCCGAGGAACATGTACTAGGGTGTATGTGCGACTCGTTTGTTTAGATCATAGACTAAAAAAAAATCTATTCTATTAATATAATAAGAATTGTGTATAAAATTTATGGTTTCGATTGGTGCAAACCGAATCACTTTAATTTTCAAATTAAGATGAAAAAGACTTTCCCATTGGTAACAAATGGTTATCCATTAAGCGGGAAAAATTTCAAATAAAGAAAAATTATGCCCTAAATTTTGCAAGAACGGACTAAGAGGGTCAACTACCCAGCTAATCTTCATACTTAAATACCGTTACTGTATAGCTAGATGTCTTTGTGAAAGACCTATTACTAGATATTTCATGGGTAGAGCCCATGAGTGTGAACTGTACAAGTTAACAATAACATTGATTAAATGAAGATTCAATGAAGATTCAATGAAGGAAGGGGCTCCGGTGTATAGAGAGGACCTCACCGTTTAAAACGTAATCATAGAAACGATGGAACCCACCATTTCTTTCTCCATTTCTATTTAATTAACTAGGTTTTTTTAATACCAAGTATCAATACTATTTATTCTTTCGAGGTTAAATGCTTAGAAAAAAGAAAAAAATCGTGGTTGGGAAGGTTATAGTAGCAAAAGCCATTGGAATTATTATTTTATACATAGGAAGAATGCCTTTTTGTTGTTAATAGACATAGTTATTCATCAAAGTCTTATTTATTCAATGACCAGAATTAAACGAGGATATATCGCTCGAAAACGAAGGACAAAAATTCGTTTATTTACATCAAGCTTTCGCGGAGCTCATTCAAAACTTACTCGAACTATGTCACAACAGAAAATAAAAGCTTTGGTTTCCGCTAATCGGGATAGAGATAGGAAAAAAAGGGATTTTCGCAGTTTGTGGATCAGTCGAATAAATGCAATAATTGGCCAGAATAAACAAATATACTATATTTATAGTAAAATGATGTCTAATATGTACAAGAGGCAATTACTTCTTAATCGTAAAATAGTTGCACAAATAGCTATCTTAAAGGGGAATTGTCTTTTTATGATTGCCAACGATCTCATAAAAAACTAAAAATTCCCCGGAGACTCAACTCCGGGAAGGTGGTAGAATAGAAGCGATTTTTATGATAAAATAGAATTCATATGAGAAAGTCATCAAAATAAATAAACAACCGCGCTCAAAAAAAAAAAAGATTTATTCTTCTTTACCTATTCTCTTTTTTCTTACAACGCAACAACCCCAATTGGATTGTCGTAGTTTTCGAACAAAATATCAATCCACATTGTCATTGAGTTTAGATTCCAAATTGAATTCAATTGAAGAGTAACTCTATTTTTTTTTTTTTTTAAGAACAGTCGGAGTAGTTCTAGTGGTCGACTTGCTTTTTTCAATTTTTTTTTTTTCATTATTAACAATTTTTTTTTTTTGATTATTAACAATTTTTCTTTTTTCATTATTAACAATTTTTCTTTTTTCATTATTAACAAAAGGTAATGAATTTACAAAAGGTAACAAAGATAAAATACGAGCTTGTTTTATAGCAATCGTAATTAATCGTTGTTGTTTTAAGGTCAATCTATTCACGCGTCGAGATAATATTTTTCCTTGTTGACTAATGAATCGATAAAGTAAACTCATGTTTTTATAATCAATTCGATCCCCCGATTGGATCGGAGACAAACTCCTACGAAAAGATTGCTTAGATTTAAGAAAGAGTCGCTTAGATTTATCCATGGTTTTTTTATTCCTATACCGAAAATCCCATTTCTTATAAAAATTGATTTATATTCTTAATTTTTTTATATATTTTTGTTAATATGTTTGTTATATATATGCTATAAAAAATTGATATTTTTATATATATATTTAATTAATTAAATAAATAATATATATATTTTAATTTAAAATATAATTTTTAGAATATATCTGCCTTCTATCTGAAAAATAATTTTTCATCTGTAAGGGTAACACACAAGCGATCCATTTTCTCTATTTCTTTATCTCTGCGTGAATCGTATGTTTGCAACAAAAGGGACAGAATTTTCTCAATTCCAATCGACTAGGCGTATTGTGTCGATTCTTTTGAGTAATATATCTAGAAATCCCCCTTGATTCCTTATTAACACTCTTTTTATCACAATTGGTACATTCCAAAATAACTGTAATTCGGATATCTTTACCCTTGGCCATGAACCTCCTTTGGTTTTTTGATTCACTTAACTCTTCGATTTTCGGATTTGAAGCGAAGAATAAAAAAGGAACGAAAAAAAGTATAAGTTGATAATTCAAAATCAAATTATCAAATATTTTGTTCCAATTTATTTTTTATAGTACAGTAAAAATTCAGAAAATGATTTCGAACTATATTTCGAATCGCAGTACAGTATTTCATTTTTCATTGAAGTTAAGTATTTTCTATGATATTATTGCCCCTGCCCTAGTATTCCAATTCCATTTGTGGTCTCACTCTATTATAAATAGCAATGGAATAGAATAAATAATTCAATTCCATTGAAACCTGGCAAAAATTCCGAGTTTCACTGAGGCCAAATCCATCTTTCTCTTTCTTTCCAACTTATTCTAATTCGAAAAAAAGAAGTAATTAATCACAGATATTTGATTTGATCTCTAATCTTCGTCACACCTTCCAGTGCCAATAACAATAACTAGAATGAAAAAAAAGGGAATATCAATGCATCCGGGAATAAACGATTGATTTCTATCAAGAGACCTGCTAAAACCGCGAACCATAGAGTACTTGCCACCGGTGCCACAGAGAGATATGTTTTTAGATCTCGCATTTCAAATCCTCCTTCGTTTTTTTTTCTTGTAATTTGTAATACATAATTACATTACATATTACATATAGGAATATAATCAAATGATTATTTTATTAATAATCACTTGCATTTGTCGGGGGAAATCCGAATTCAATTTGAATTGTATAACGATTCATTCATTAGATTAGATATTTTTTTTTTATTTAATTCTATATATTATTAATAATATTATTTTAACAATATTATTCTATTCTATAATATAATGAATTTTTTGAAATTATGAATGTTATTATTATAATATAGATAATATAGAAATAATAAGAATATTTTTTCTTATTCTATTTTTCATATTTCAAAAAATTTTTGATATTTAGATTCTTTATATATATATATTCTTTTTTTTATATTCTTTAGTTATTATTATTATACTCTACTCTATATCTATATATTCTCTTTAATTTAATTTAATTAAATATTTGGATTCTATAGAAATAGAATAATATAATTTGTAATATAATTTGTAATACATAATTACATATAGTTCGTCGATATTATTTTATAGGATAGGATATGAGAAAGTAAAAAAAAAAAAGAAAAAAATGTGGAAAACAAGACAAAGATTCTTTAGAATGAAATTGGAAACCCAAAGAAAGGGATGTAGCGCAGCTTGGTAGCGCGTTTGTTTTGGGTACAAAATGTCACAGGTTCAAATCCTGTCATCCCTATCCCATACTATTAGTTATCATATGAGCAGTAAAAATAGATAAATTGAGACGGATTCAAATTGGACATACTAACTCAATAGCAATCGTTATCCATAGTGAACTATGGATAACGATTGCTATTGAGTTAGTATATGCGTGCAAGATGTATTAGCATCACATAAAATAAATTTTTTATGAAAAAAAAAAAAGCGCTCTTAGTTCAGTTCGGTAGAACGCGGGTCTCCAAAACCCGATGTCGTAGGTTCAAATCCTACAGAGCGTGATTACATTATTGTTATATCGAGAATGACACGGAAATAATGGGGTAACAGTCTAATCTAAAGTCTGAATTTGACCTCATATTTCGTTGTTTTAATCCTAAAACAACGAAATATGAGGTCAATAAACAAAGGAGATGTTACTTAATCAAAGATCCAATTGATCACCACGTCGATATTGTAAATATGCCGTTACAAATAATCCAGCCAAAGTAATAGGGATTAGACCTAAGACGATTCCAAATAGAAAAACTTCAATCATTTGAATTTTTTTGAACGGAAAAAAAAGGGAGGGTAATATCTATCCTTCAATATGAATCTTTATTTACCATGAGTCTCAATCACGAAGAATTGGAAATTTACATGATAAGTAACTATGGAATATCTAGAATATTTCAAAATTTCGAATCGAATTTATCTAAAAATTTCAAATCAAAATCAAATAAGTCGTATCTTATTCAGACTGAAAAAAATACCTGCGGTTATTGTTAAAACTGCTAGTAGAAAACCGAAATAACTGGTTATAGTGGGCATAAGGAAACTAAATGAAATATGTTCTTTTTATACATATGTTTATAAAGCACTTTCCTAAGTTTCCATTTTTGAGATAAAAAAAAAAGAAGCAAAAAATACCACGTGAAAGATACAATTGAAAATAATTGATTCATCAATCAATTATTACGAACGAACAAAAAGAAAAATAGAGTGAAATAGGTACGAAATCAATTCATCATCTTTGACATCTACGCATCCTGTGATTCCAAATCAACAGATTTACTCGTGAGTTTAGTAATATAAACTAATGGAATGAAACTTTTTTCATTTTTTAAAATGAAAAAAAGAAGGGGTTCGAACAACAAAGATCTTCGACAACCACAAAAAGTATATTTCTAGATTTCACATCTAATTGAATTGTAGAAATTTTATAATTTCCTTCATGAATTATTAGAAATCAATGCATTCGATTCATATTAAAATGGATTCTCAGTTTCTAGTCCGAAGCTAATAATGAATGTGTAGAACCCTCATCTTATACTCTTACACTTTGAGGAATTTTCTATTCAGTACACCCAAACAACCATCAAGGAAAAAAGAAAGAAATTTTCTGGTAC